ATGGCAGTTCCAAAAAAACGTACTTCTATGTCAAAAAAACGTATTCGTAGAAATATTTGGAAGAAAAAAGGATATTTAGTTGCAGTAAAAACTTTTTCTTTAGCGAAATCGGTTTCCACCGGGCATTCAAAAAGTTTTTTTGTGCGACAAACAAATAATAAAGTCTTAGAATAATCTCAATTGATATAGCCTAAAGAACCTCAAATTTTGTAAGATGAATGTTAACTAATGTATTTTTCTGTATTGAATTTCTCAATATTACTTAGAACTCACTGCTGTGATATATAGAATAAGAGTTTTTTGTATATTGGGTTCTAAGTATTATTTTTTTCCCTATCACAATTGTACTTTTCTATTGTGAAAAGTACAATTGTGATAGAGATTGAAACTCTTTTGTTATATGCCTATCCCAAAACTTAATTGGTTTTGTAAATAGTATCATAAATTATAAATTATATGCGCAATAAAGAATATTAATACTTTAATTTAAATATACTAAGGTATCGAAATCATTAGAAAAGTAACAAATTATTTGTATTTAATGATGAAATTGTGATAGATATGAAATCCTAGTTATTTTATTTTGTTCATTGAAAAAAAAACTCAATTTCATTTGAATCCATGAAATCGGATAAATGAAAAACAAATCATAAAAAAATAGAGAAAAAAAGACAATTCTTAGTTTTATACCTCAACCGAGAAAAAACTATGGAGTTCCAACTGTTTGGAGAGAACTTAGTTTCTAGTACGTGAAAGTTGATTGTTAAAAAACCCACGACGATACTACCTAGGTAGGTATTTTATTGAAGATTCAAATATTTAAACCACAAACCAGTCTTTATTCATTGATTCTAATTAATGTTTCCTAAACTATATTGAATCCTTGAATCTCGACGATTCAACATGAATTGACTATTATTATTTCAAGTAAGCCGCCGTGGTGAAATCGGTAGACACGCTGCTTTTAGGAAGCAGTGCTAAAGCATCTCGGTTCGAGTCCGAGCGGCGGCATCTTCTAAAAGAGATACAATAGATCCTAAAATGTATTCAATTCGCGATTTCCAATTCTGTAATGGGACCCCTTTTATGATATTTGCGACTTTAGAACATATATTAACTCATATCTCTTTTTCGATCATTTCAATTGTGATTACGATTCATTTGATGACCTTATTAGTCCACAAAATTGTAGGATTACGTGATTCGTCAGAAAAAGGGATGATAGCTACCTTTTTCTCTATAACAGGATTATTAGTTTCTCGTTGGATTTCTTCGGGACATTTTCCATTAAGTAATTTATACGAGTCATTAATCTTCCTTTCGTGTAGTTTCTTCATTATTCATATGATTCCCAAGATACGTAACCTTAAAAATGATTTAAGCACAATAATTGCACCAAGTACCATTTTTACTCAAGGCTTTGTCATGTCGGGTCTTTCAACTGAAATGCATCAATCTACAATATTAGTACCTGCTCTACAATCTCAGTGGTTAATGATGCACGTAAGTATGATGTTATTGAGCTATGCAGCTCTTTTATGCGGATCATTATTATCAGTCGCTCTTCTAGTCATTACATTTCGAAAAAACATCGAAATTTTTTGTAAAAGCAATAATTTATTAATTAAGTCATTTTTCTTTGGTGAGATTGAATATTTGAATGAAAAAAGAAGTGTTTTTAAAAACACTTCTTTTCCTTCATTTCGAAATTATTACAAATATCAATTAACTGAGCGTTTGGATTATTGGAGTTATCGTGTCATTAGTCTAGGGTTTACCTTTTTAACCATAGGTATTCTTTGTGGAGCAGTATGGGCTAATGAGGCATGGGGATCCTATTGGAATTGGGACCCCAAAGAAACTTGGGCATTTATTACTTGGACCATATTCGCGATTTATTTACATACTAGAACAAATATAAATTGGAAAGGTACGAATTCGGCACTTGTAGCTTCTATAGGATTTCTTATAATTTGGATATGCTATTTTGGGATCAATCTATTAGGAATAGGTCTACATAGTTATGGTTCATTCACATAAACATCTAATTGAATAAACTACATGAAGAATACATAAGATAAAAACATCATCCCATATATAACGAAAGTTTGTTTTTATGAGTTTTTGAGAACCATTTTAATTTGAATGATTCCTTGATTCAAACGGTTCTCAAAAACTCGAGATGTATCTAATTACAATTCTTATTCATTTTATTTCTTTTTTCATTATACAGTACAGCAAACAATTTTCAAAATATTAAATTCAAAGAATTATAAGACTTTCCTTCCGTTTCATTAATGAAACACTATCTATGATAATAATTGGATAAGATAGCGTGTACCTTGTCAACTGATAACGAGAGAACAAAATCGGGATAAATACCAATACTTATTACGGGTAGAAAGATACAGATTGAAAGAAATAGTTCTCGTAGTCCAGAATCCCAAAAAGTAGAGTTTGGAATATTAAATAGCTTGTATCCATAAAACATCTGACGTAACATAGATAATAAATAAATAGGAGTTAATATCATTCCAATTGCCATTACAAAAGTAATTAGCATTTTTGGCATTAAAAGATATTTTGTACTAGTAATTAGTCCAAAAAATACTACAAATTCCGCAACAAAACCACTCATTCCTGGCAATGCAAGAGAAGCCATCGAGAAGCTACTGAACATAGTAAATGTTTTTGGCATTGGGATAGATATCCCTCCCATTTCTTCGAGATAAACAAGACGTGTTCTATCACAACTCGTTCCCGCCAAGAAAAAAAGTGCAGCACCAATAAATCCATGAGAGAGCATTTGTAAAATAGCTCCATTGAGTCCCATGTCGGTTATAGAACCAATTCCTATAATTGTGAAACCCATGTGAGATACAGAGGAATAGGCTATTCTCTTTTTTAAATTACGTTGACCAAGAGAAGTTGAAGCTGCATAGATTATTTGCATTGTTCCTATTATCACCAACCAAGGAGAAAATATAGAATGGGCGTGGGGTAGTAATTCCATATTGATCCGAATCAATCCATATGCGCCCATTTTTAATAGGATTCCAGCTAAAAGCATACATGTACTGTAATGTGCTTCTCCATGGGTATCAGGTAACCATGTATGTAGGGGTATAATCGGCAATTTGACAGCATAAGCAATAAGGAAGCCGAAATAGAATATTATTTCCAATGCCACAGGATATGATTGATTAATTAATCTTTCAAAATCTAATGTTGGTTCATTGGAACCATATAAACCCATACCTAGAACTCCTATTAAGAAAAAAATGGAACCCCCCGCAGTGTACAAAATAAACTTTGTAGCCGAGTAGAGACGTTTCTTTCCCCCCCACATGGATAAAAGTAAGTAAACAGGAATTAATTCTAACTCCCACATGATGAAAAAAAGTAAAAAGTCTCGAGAGGAAAATAATCCTATTTGACCGCTGTACATTGCTAGCATCAGGAAATAGAACAACCGCGAATTTCGAGTAATTGGCCAAGCTGCTAAAGTTGCTAAAGTAGTGATAAATCCTGTCAGTAAAATGGGTCCTATGGAAAGTCCATCGATTCCTAGTCTCCAGTGGAAATCAAAAACATCTATCCATTTAGAATCTTCCTTCAATTGCATTAATGGATCATCCAATTGGAAATGATAACAGAATGCATAAGTCGTTAGAAGGAGTTCTAATAAGCATATACATAAAGTATACCACCTAAACATCTTATTCCCTCTATGAGGGAAAAAGAAAATTGAGGAACCCGCGAATATCGGTAAAACAACAAGTATTGTTAACCAAGGAAAATAACTCGTGATAAAGACAAGATACATTTTGACCAGAAAAGCCCGCCCTCAAAATAATATATTTTGTCGAGCACGGGCTTTTGTCGGTAAAGAGGAATCACAAATGATTCAAGTGGAGTTTTTTGTAACGTATCAATAAGATAGAGCCATGCTGCGAGTTGTTTCAGGCCCTAAATAAACACGGACACTCAAAAAATCTGTTGGGCAGGCAGATTCACATCTCTTACAACCTACACAGTCCTCGGTTCTTGGCGCGGAAGCTATTTGCTTGGCTTTACATCCGTCCCAAGGTATCATTTCCAATACATCTGTGGGGCAAGCTCGTACACATTGAGTACACCCTATACATGTATCATAAATTTTTACTGAATGTGACATTGGATCTATAAATTACAGTTTTGAACATAAAAGATTTTCGATCTGGTCAAATCAAATTAGTAGTAAATGAATCATATATTATATATTGTAATATTGTAGACACCAGACGAAACAGTGGTTTATTAAAAATAATCAATATATTTCTTAAATCAATCTGTTTATGAGAAAAGGTCAAGACACTTTGATTTTCGTTTCAACAATTATGATGATACGAGTTGCACATGCGAATTCAAATTAATTGGCCAACAAATCGGTCATCATTATTTCAATATAAATATAAAAATGCAATTCAATAAAATGGAATTGCATTCAAATTCAATAAAAAATAGTATTTCAATTCTATTAAATATTTTTATGTGTCTTTATTTAAATTATCTATGATGATTATCACTAATTATTCAACAAATTCGATTGATTAATACGAGTTGATTTTCTGTTACGATGGATCGACGAAACAATAGCAAGTCCAATAGCTGCTTCAGCAGCTGCAATGGCTATAACAAAGATTGAGAAAATGTCTCCTTTTAATTGGCGACTATCAAATATATCAGAAAATGTTACAAGATTGATATTAACCGAATTTAGTATAAGCTCAAGACACATAAGCGCTCTAACCATGTTTCGACTTGTGATCAATCCATAGATACCGATAGAAAATAAATAAACACTCAAAAAAAGGACATGCTCAAACATCATTGACTAACTCCTTATCAATCTCGATTCATTTCAATATGAACAACAATTCAACCGATTCAATTGATTAGAATAGAACAATTACACAACAAAAGAAGATATTGACGGTAGATAGATTTAACTAAAAATTTCTATTTATTTATTTAGAATTTAGTTAGAATTCTAAGAATTGGGAATCATTATAAGTTAAGTATTTTTATTGCTTATTGTCGAGCCATAGTAATTGCACCTATCAAGGAAACTAAAAGAATTATTGAAATGAGTTCAAACGGAAGATAAAAATCTGTTGATAAATGAATCCCAATTTGTTGAACGTTATTTATTAGGTCCTGTTCCATAATCTGGTTTGACCTTGCAGTCCAAATAATTCCGTACCATGACGTATCTGGGATAGTAGTAATTAGTGAAAAAAGAATAGTTGTACAAACCATCGAAGTGACCCCATCTCCAATGGTCCAAAAATAGGAATTATTGGAATATTCTGAACCATTCATGAACATTACAGCAAATATGATCAAGACATTTATGGCTCCCACATAAATAAGGAGCTGTGCGGCAGCTACAAAATAGGAGTTCGATGAAATATAGAATAAGGATATACAAACAAGAACCAATCCCAATGAAAAGGCAGAATAAATTGGATTGGTAAATAATACTACCCCCAGACCCCCTAATACAAGAATTGACCCCAGAAATACAACAAGAATATCATGTATTGGTCCAGGTAAATCCATTATGTATAAAATACAAAATAAATAACTTTAACTATTTCATGACCTTACTTTAACTTTATAAATGGTCCAGGAAAGGAAAAGGGGTTACCCTATTTTTGTTTTCTTGTATATAATATTGTATATGATACATTTATAATTGAATTGAATTTGAATATGGATTAATGTAGATATAGATAAAATTATCGGGCCAACCTTACTTTAGTTATATTTATCCGAAAAAAAAAAAGTAGTTGAAATTTCCTATTTCGAAATCATCACGAAAAATATATTTTAAGTTTAAATCAAAGAGTGATTCTCAACAATCATTAGTTTTTATTTGTAGTTACTGACTACCCAAAATAAAAAGCTTGGATCCTTTATATCAAAACAAAATCTTAGTAATCGGTAATTGTTCTTGAATCAAAGGGTTCATCTTTGTCTATTTTTATTTGAGTCGAATTCATAACTGTTTGAATTGTGTAATCTCCAATTATTGAGATTGGTAATCGACCCAAAGCAATTTGATTATAATTCAATTCGTGACGATCATAAGTAGAAAGTTCATATTCTTCAGTCATTGATAAACAATTTGTTGGACAATACTCGACACAGTTACCACAAAATATACAAACCCCAAAATCTATACTATAATTAAGTAATTGTTTCTTTTTAATATCTCTTTCAAATCTCCAATCAACAACGGGTAGATCTATCGGGCATACACGAACACATACTTCACAAGCAATACATTTATCAAATTCAAAGTGGATTCGACCCCGGAAACGCTCTGATGTGATCGATTTTTCATAAGGATATTGAATAGTTACAGGTAAACGATTTGTGTGGGATAAGGTAATTATGAAACTTTGACCAATGTACCTTGCAGCTCGTATTGTTTGTTGACCATAATTCATGGACCCAATTACCATAGGGAACATATTGTAGATATACATGAAAAATTTGACGTTTCTTTCTCTTGTTTGATAGAGATTATGAATCTAAAATAGTGTTATCGTATTCTCTTATTTATAATGAAACAAGTTGGGAAGAAGTTGTTAATAACAGATTACCTAGAGAAATAGGTAAAAGAAATTTCCATCCAAGATTTAATAACTGGTCCATTCTCATTCTAGGTAAAGTCCATCTTGTTGTGATAGAAATGAAGAGAAACAAATAAGCTTTAGTTAATGTAATAAGGATACCCATTGTCATTCCAAAAATGCCGGCAATTTTATTTATTCCGAAAAGCTCAGAAATGGATATATACGGAATAGATAAATTCCACCCACCTAAGTAAAGAACTGTTACAAATAATGAAGAAACTAATAAATTTAGGTAAGAAGCAAGATAAAATAAACCGTATTTGATACCCGAATACTCGGTTTGATAACCTGCTACTAATTCCTCCTCCGCTTCTGGTAAATCAAAGGGCAATCTCTCACATTCGGCTAGAGAAGAAATTAGAAAAACAATAAATCCTATAGGCTGACGCCACAGATTCCACCCCCAAAAACCATATTTTGACTGTGCTTCAACTATATCAACTGTACTTGAACTGTTAGATAATCATAGTCGATAATAACATCACTGTTCCCATCGCTATTTCAAAACCGTACGTGAGACCTCAGCTTCATACGGCTCCTCGATGGCCACAAAAAAAATGTAAGGACGGGTTCGGTATTATCGCCATCTTTGGATAGATAGAATAAAGATACGTCGGAAAGTCCCAAATTAGACCAATGGAATTCTGTCTGCTAGAATAAGAAAAAAAGTGCTTCTGAATTGATCTCATCCTTTACAATAAAAATTTATCTTTGTTCGGTAATAACTTAATATTTCAATAAAATACTCCTTATACCAATCAATACAAAATAAAAAGAATTAGTCATTAGTTCATGAATCGTGATAAGAATTCGATATGTATGAATATGGATAGAGAAAAGAATAAATAAGGATCCCCCTTTTTTATTATTCATTCAATTACTGCATTCCATTTCTTTTTTCCTGTTCTTCTGTCTCAGAGGAGGATACTAAAAAATAAAATAAAGGATTAATTCGTTCTTGATAGTCATTTCTTTAACCAGTGAATAGGAGCATACTCTAGATCGGAATCGTAGGGAAGTACTACTTGATCATTTCTACCAATTTCAAGTCCTTATTATGATTCGTTTTATGAAGAAATACCTCTTTTTTGATACCTTACATTATCTCCATTACTAATCCTTTGTGTACCTTGGTGTTCCTAACCGTCCACTGACTTTTGATTGATCCCCGGTATAGTAATACATACGAGACAGTAGTAGAAACTCCATACAGTTGATCTTTTGTTTGCGCCCGCTTCAAGATATGATGACTAATCAAAAAATCTTAATCTTGGGGTAAGCAGTTTACACTGCTTATTTTTACTTCAACTTTATTCTTGTACATAGGGAATGAGATTGTTTCTTCTTACTACAAATTTGGAAGCTGTTTAGTTTCACTCATATAACTATCTGGTTTAACTCATCAACCCGAATGCTGAATAAAAAAAATGAAAACATCTATTCAATACATTGAACCTCTTTCTTTTTTCTTTTATTTCTAGAAGAGAGGTTCAAAGTTCATATTCCAACGAATCACACGTAGAGATATTGATAACACACATAGAGTTAATGGTATTTCATAACTAATAGATTGAGCAGCAGCTCGTAGACCACCTAAAAAGGAATATTTATTATTCGATCCATATCCTGACATAAGAAGCCCAATAGGAGCAATACTAGAAATGGCGATCCATAAAAAAACACCTATACTGAGATCGGCTAAAACAAGACGATACCCAAAAGGAATTACTAAATAACTTAGTAGAATTGATATAACCGCTATAGACGGTCCCACACTAAACAAACGAATATCTCCTCGAGATGGGAGGAGGTCCTCTTTAAAAAGTAGTTTAGTCCCATCCGCTATAGCTTGAAGAATTCCCAACGGGCCAGCATATTCGGGCCCAATACGTTGTTGTATCGCTGCAGATATTTCTCTTTCTAACCACACAATTACTAGTACCCCCATTGTTATTCCCAATATAAGGGTCAAAATGGGTACAATCCATATTAGTCCATACACTTCTTTTAAAAATTCCGATGTAGAAAAAGAATTGATAGTTTGTACTTCTGTCGTATCAATTATCATTTCAACGATCAACTTCTCCCATAATGATATCTATACTACCCAATATCGTCATGATATCAGCCAATTTCATTCTTTTAACTAGCTGAGGAAGAATTTGCAAATTGATAAAACCGGGTGGACGAATTTTCCATCTCCAGGGGAAAACACTATTATCTCCTATCAAATAAATTCCCAATTCTCCTTTTGGGGCTTCCACTCTCACATAAAGTTCTTGTTTCGACAATTCAAAATTGGGTGAAGGTTTTTTACTAATAAATCTATATTCAAAATCATTCCATTCGGAATTCTTTGCTCTATCAAAGCGTCGTACTTCTAAATTTTCATAAGGTCCTCCAGGAATTCCTTCTAGAGCCTGTTGAATAATTTTTATGGATTCCTTCATTTCACCGATTCGTACTAAATAACGAGCTAATGAATCTCCTTCTTTTTGCCATTGGACTTCCCAATCGAATTCATTGTAACACTCATAATGATCAACTTTACGAAGATCCCATTGGATTCCAGAAGCTCGTAACATCGGTCCTGATAAACCCCAATTTACAGCTTCTTCTCCACCAATAATGCCCACTCCTTCAACTCGTTCCAAAAAAATGGGATTCCACGTAATAAGTTTTTGATATTCAACAACTCCTGTTAAAGAATAATCGCAGAAATCCAAACATTTATCTATCCATCCATAAGGTAGATCAGCAGCTACTCCTCCAATACGGAAATAATTATGCATCATTCGCATACCTGTGGCGGCTTCGAATAGATCATATATCAATTCCCTTTCTCTGAAAATATAGAAAAAGGGAGTCTGTGCACCGATATCCGCCATAAAAGGTCCAAGCCATAACAAATGAGAAGCTATACGGCTCAATTCTAGCATAATTACTCTGATATAGCTAGCTCTTTGAGGTACTTGAACATTTTCCAATTGTTCTGGCGCATTTACGGTTATTGCCTCTGTGAACATAGTAGCTAAATAATCCCATCGTGTTACATAAGGTAGATATTGTATAATTGTTCGATTTTCCGCTATCTTTTCCATTCCTCTGTGTAAATAGCCCAATATGGGCTCACAGTCAATAACATCTTCACCATCGAGAGTAACGATTAGTCGGAGAACACCATGCATTGATGGGTGGTGAGGCCCCATATTGACTATCATGAGATCTTTTCTTGTAACCGGTACTGTCATATCTTTTCTTCCTTAATTCATTATTCCATGAATTCCTCAAAATGAGACTCATCAAAACGAAAAATTGAATACTACTAAAAAAAATTCAAACGATTAAATTAACGAGTTTTTGGCTCTCGAATATCCAACTGACCAATTAATTTCTTATAACGTACTCTATTTTTCTTTGACAAATAAGCCAGCAACCGTTGACGTTTTCCTAGAATTTTTCGTAGACCCCTTTGCGATAAAAAATCTTTTTTGTGCAATTCCAAATGTGAAGTAAGTCTCCGTATCTTATTGGTGAAACTGAATACTTGAAATTCAACAGAACCTTTGTTTTCTTCTTTTTCTTCTTGTGGAATAATGGAAATGAATGAATTTTTGACCATAAAAAATTTTTCTATCCTTTTTCTTTCTTTTTCATGGATTTTTCCGATCAGGAAAAATAAAAAAAAAGAATTATGCCAGTTATTTTAATCTAGTACACACAAAAATTTGGATTTATTCATATACTACTTCTTTATTTTATCCAAATCAAATTTGCAATTTGATTTGGATAGAAAGGGATAATATGTTTCCGCATTAACGAAAGAAAAGAATTTATTTCTATCTAAAAGGATTCCCCTAATTTATTTATTCCTATATCCAATTGAATGGATACACCATTCAATCTGTATCATTTACCAAAATATAACATAGCATATGCATACATCTTTCGGCTTTCATATACCGAAAATGTCACGGAATATAGATATATATGATATAGGAAATATACTATTAAATTAAATAATTCTAAATCGTGGATACATATGTATCCTTGACATACTGAAACGACTGCCATTATTGGTATCAAACCAATAGCGATTCATACAAGCTAAATCTTCTAATCGGTAATTGGGCCAAAGAACAAATTTGCATTTAATGAATTTATTTGTATCTGTATTAAGATGCTTGTCCTCATCCAAAAATTTTCCAAAGTTTCTTATGTTGTTTTCATTGCAAAATAATGGATTTATATTTCTATCCGTAACATTCCAATTATGGGAATTGAAACAAATTAACATTCTCAATTCTCTGCGACGTCTAGGAGATAGAATATTTTCAGGAACAAGGAAATCATAATAATTTGTGTCCCCATTCACAAGCATATTCCCATATCGTACAATGGGTTTATCCAAATTCCTCTTATCAATATATCTTTTTTTTATGCATTTTCTATTAGTTTGGTGTTTATTGTTCTCGACCAATGAAATACTTATAGTTTGATATATAATCAATTTTCCATCCCTTTTTATAGATAGACGAATTGGTTCGATAATTAATATTCCTTTTTTTATCAATTCTGTAAGAGCTAGATCTTTCTGAATTAGCATTACATCCAGATGTATCTCTCCTCTTTGAATCGAGGATATAGCAATTTCTTTTGGATTTATCAGTCTAAGTAAGAGACAATATACCTTGATATTATTAATCATTCTTTGGTTCAAGGAGTCATCCCATCTTAATTGAAAAAGGAAATATTTTTTCAGGAAGAAATCTAGTTCTGCTTCCTTGTTTTTCTTGGATTGTTTTTTCTTCTTACCTTTTTTAATGGTAATGTCTGATCTCGCATAATTCTCTTCAATATCTTTTTTTTTGTTTTCTTTTCGTAGATCTGATACAAGATTTACTTGGTCCTGTTGCTCATTTTTTTGTTGGTTGGAATTTTCTAATTTAAGATATTTTTTTTGATGAGATATCATCTGAAGATTATTTTTTCTATTTATATTGATGTTTTTATTTTGACTTTTATTTTTATAAAAATAAAAGTCAAAAAGAAGTAATTTGATTGGTATAATCCATGGTTTAATCTTATATGCATCAAAAAGTAAGACAAATTCTGGGAAGAACCAAGATTCTAGATTTGATATGGTATGATAAACTCTTTCTTGATTCATTCCCATCCAATTTAAAAAAATACTTTTTTGATTGGATGGGTTGATTTCTTGATGAATCATAAGAGAAAAAATATCTTTTTTTTTCAATTTGTTGTTGATTTTTTTTTCAGTCTTAGTATTTTTATCAATTTTGGTACCGATATGTGTATTGGTCCAGGTCTCAATATCGATATTTTTTCTAAGACAAAAGTGGAGAATTCGACAATCAAAATATTTTCTATCTAGATTTTTATGCGTATCAATAATATATCCTTCTTCTAGATAATCACTAATAGCTGTACTTACCAATACATAAAATGATTCGGATTTCGGTTTATTGAAATTATATGGAATTTTGTGAACCCCGTTTACTTGTAATCTTGACCCATAAATATAAAAATCCTCCTTATCCCCATAGTTCATATATTTATGTGATAAAAGATCATATCTGTAGTGTTTTTTCCATTTTTCTTTTTGATTTGTCAATGAATCCGCTGCATAGTAATTTTGTTTCACGTAATGAATTAATTGGTCTTTTTCTTTTTTATATGAATCCGCTTTAATTGAGTCCTTATTTTGAATCCTATAATGTTGATTGATTCTATTTCGCCACTTTTGCGGTACTAACCGCGACCATTTGGTTTGAGATAAATTGTATTGATAATGCCCCTTTAACCAGTTTTTCCATTCAATCATTCCAGACTTATGAATTTTCTTATGTCTTGAATTGTAATCAAATATTCCTCGTGTCATACAATAATCCTTGATTTTATCCTTAATAAAAGGATAAGTCCCCTGATATTGAAGTAGAGATTTCAATTGATACTTGTTAAGTAATTGGGTTTGTGATAATTTGTAAAATACATATGCTTGGGACAAGGAGGATAAGTCATAATACATTTTAGTACTATTACTAATATTAGTATTCGAAAAGGACTTTTTTATAGTGGAAAAAAAGTTCATTGTATTTTGATCTCTTTCATCAATTCCTTCCTGATTTGTTTGATCGTTGTAAACGGATTTATTGATTATTTTTTTTGTTGATTCAAAGAAAAGTTGGAAATAGATCCTGTGAATGGTAATCATACATAGCAAGATATCTATATATATTTTTTCAATCAGAGATTTCATAAAATAATGTGATTTACGTATTAATCGTATATTTATTCTTTGGAATATCTGCCAAATATGTTTCTGTGATTTCGATCTTTTATCATCACAAGTTAGAATTATTTTTTTCTTGTCTTTTGTGATTCGTTCTATTTGATTCTTGATTGTGATTGTTCTATCAGAAAGATCTTTCATCTTTTTTTCTATGAGTGAATAATTTGTCCAATTCATGGATTGGATTTGAATGGTTGATTTGTGAATAATCTTATTATTTATTTCGGAATCTTTTCCATTTTCAGACGTTTCATATACTTTCGCCTTGCTCAATTCAAATAAGAATATTGGATTTACTTTTTGAATTTCCTTCATTATTCGTTTTAGAACTAGAAGTATTTTAATGATCCATCTTGTTTTTTCTTTTGAAACTTTTAGAAGTAGAAAGAAATCCTTTTTCACTTTTCTAACTTTTTTTTGGAGTTCTTTATAAATGGGTTCAAAAAAGGAAGGTCGTTTTCGGGGATTCCCAAAAGGGAATTCCGCTTCCATTCCCCAAACTGTTAAAAAACAAAAATTGTCTTTTTTTCCTTTTTTTTTTATTTGATCCCTAGGATGAGATCGTATTTTAGATCTTCGCCAAGGTTTCAAACAGAAAGGAAATAGAATCTTTATCTGAATACCGTCCGTTAACCAATCTTTGGGAAATTCTGTTTCTGATAATTGAACACCATTATAAGTGCATTTAACATGCATTTCTCTATTCCACTCCTTCAAATCCTCATACCATTCGGGGAATTGGAATAATAACATACGGCCAATATTTTTAGCAATTATCAATGAAGGCAATACAATGTATTTTCTAAGAAAAGATTGGGTTACTAACATCAAACCTCTTATTGCTTGAGCAAATATAATGCTATCCCAAGTTTCTGATATTACTATACGTTCATTTTCCTCTTTTTTTTCTTCATTTTTTTTCTCTTTTTCCCTTGTCTCTTCCTCCTCAAAATAAAAATGTGAAATTTTCAATTCTGGTTCTCTCCCCACCGAATTCCTAAAAATGAGATTCATCATTTCAGAGATATAAAAAGAAGAAAAAAAAAATGTTTTGTCTATTCGATCCAAAAAAAGCGGGGAATGCACATTTGCTTGAAACATTTCCCAAATAACCGTTTTACGTCTTTGAGCACGCATGGATCCTTTGATTATATCCCGACGAAAATCCGATTGTTGCGAGTAACGTATCAAAGCCACCTCTTCCGCTTGATCACTATTATTAGTATTATTTGTAGTTGTAATAGGATTGGTATTCTGATCGTTATCAGTATAAATTACTACGCGTTTGGCTTTTCTTGAACGAATTTCATGATCTTCCTTAGATTCTTCCTCATTTTCTTCCTCCTGTTCTTCCAAATCATCAGTTAATTTGTATGACCATCGAGGAACCCTTTTACGGATTTCTTCTATTCCAATAGATTTATTTCTAATTATTGTTTGATCGTTTGGATCAGTTGTAATTACATCGAATACCCATTTTAAAGCTTTTGTTTGACTTTCTAAATCAATTCTTGTTTGCTCTCTCAATAAAGAATATTTTTTAAAATGAAAAATGGGTGCAGGCTCAAAAGGAAATTCTTTGATTGAGGTTAAGGAATTACCAATATAATTCAGTAATGATTCCCTATCAGGCGGATTCTTTTGATGTTCAAATTTTCTGGAATAATTAGAATTATTAGGAAGTAGCCCATAAATCTTATTTATCCAATTGATTTCTATGGAATCCTCCGTATCTGTAGAAGTGATTAAATCATTCATGATCATATGTGAATAGAATTTTTTTATTGTTCCACGATATGGTCCCCCCAAAAAGGGGTCATACGTTTTGGGCAAGTATTTTTGTTCATTTTCATCATTGCATAATCTGGTCCTTTTTTCGAGCATATCTAGAGCAAGAAACCCCTTTTCTTTTTCTAGAGCTTTTGTTCGACTTATTAATTCATTGTTCAAGTTGTACTTTTTTTGCTCATTGGTATAAACCCAATAATGATACTGATCCAC